ACAGTAAAAAGATGGGCGCCTAATTCCAATACAATAGGGGTCTATCAGTGCAAGTCAGCTGAAGACCGTGATTGATGAGTGGGTAGGTGGCTTAGGTCACCTCTCGCCCAGTGGGAAGTAATGAGGCTAGTCTCCCCCCTGAATGAAGAAGTAGTGGGCCCCCTTCTCTTCGGCCCTTTATTTAGATTCTTTCTATTTTGAAATTCTTTATTTATAATAAATCTCTCTAGCAAAAGGCAATTCGTCGACTAGTCGACCTTGCCTTTTTTCAGGTAGCTACGCCTATTCAGCTAGTGGGGCGTTGGTCATAACCGAAATTCGTCGTCGAAGAAATAGAAATAAAAAAGAAAGAAGAGGGGACCGAACCGAAGGTAGGAAGTTTTGTCTTTCTTTCAATCCAAATAAGAGAACAAAGAAACCACTCAAAAAGAAAAGTTAGATAAAGAAGTTTCAGTAAGAACTAGCACTATACTTATTCCCCCCCTTTTTACTTTTCCTCTCTCTCTTTGTGCTTCCACCCGGGCTTTCTGAGAGGGAAATGAAAAAATGAATTTTTGTAGAAAGCGGCATACAAAAAAATCCAGGATGACGGCTTTCAAAAGACGAGTAAGGACGGGGAGGGGGAGGCTCTCGAAACCAAAGGAGACTAGAAGGAACATGGGAACTAGCACCATTCCTATAAGTGCTTTTGTCTCGAAGAGCCAACAAAGGGGCAGCCCTCTCTCTCTATCTTGGTCTCGGTTTAGCATCATCATATATCGATCTGGAGAAAATTTGGATTGGTTGTAGTGTGAGAGCAGTTCCTCCATGCTGTGGAGGTGGGGGGCTGCCGCCTCCCTTGGTTTTTGGGGGAAGTATCCCCATTTTTTGACGGGCCTGCCGAATCCTGAAAAATGGGTTCTTGGGAAAGCGTGGTAGGGGAGGTGCGAAGCCTGATAGAGGCAGAAGCCGGGCCACCGGAACTATCTAGTCGAGTGTGTCGATTGAAAGAGGAGGGGAGACAACTCAAATGCCAGCGAAAAAAGAGAAGGTGTTCAAAGTTGAATTCTTCTAAGATCCATTGCTCGATTTTGCATGCTCTGCTCCCAAAATGCATAGAAACTTGCGAGGGCAGATCCGGGTTGGTTCAAATGATGAGAGAAGCAGGCTAAGTTAAATAGAATAATGTGCTACTATAGAATCTTATGAATCGCGCGCGGCACACTTTCTATATCTCCTCTGTCTACAAGGTGAACAGCTTACAGCACAGCGTGTTCGCCACCACACTGGCTGGCTGGTACATTGGCTTTACCGTAAGAGGGCCGAGAGGTACTTCGATTAGAACGCCCCATATCTCGAGCGTGACATTTCCTTTATAAAGTCCGTATCTAACCAAAAGATGGATTCTTTCTTTATGAATCAAGTACCATTCAAAGAGTGCATTGCCTAAGAAGATAGAAGATAAGGGCTTTGTATAGACACCCTTGAGCCATGTTATGTTCGTCGCCCTTGGCTCACCATTATTTCATTCTATTTACTCCAAAGAACATATACATAGAGCTATGCCGACTTACGTACGGACACCAAACGATTAGGTATACCACGTATCGTCCCCTCTTTCCATAGAGGAGAGAAAAAAGAAAGAGTGATCGTGCCGTAAGACCTTGTTCGTTTCTACTTGACGCCTCGGTTTTTTTTCGAAAAGTCGTGACGTCCTTGTTGAGAGTCGTTCTGCGAGACGTCCAGTAGTCTCTGACTTGGTCGTCGAATCGTAAGCCCGCTCCCTGCTCGCTCTAGCTGCCTGCAAGCGGCTGCTTCCATGGCGTGCTTTCCCTTGTATGTAATTGATAGAGGTTTGCGATAAAAGAGCCCCTGCTGGTGGGCAAATGGGGTATGCTTTCTAGTTCAAAAGCGGGCCCCTAAATCCTTGTTTTATTCCCTTTGATGGGTACACCATCAGACCGTCCAACATAAACTCCTTGACCGTCGCGATCTCGTAAGCCTATCAATGCGAAAAGCTTAACGACCTAGGATCACGGCCTTTACTGACATCAGGGTTGACTTCGTGAGGGTGGAACTCTTGAAAGTTCTGGAATAGACCTCTCTGACGGTAGTTTCGTAGCCTGAGAAAAGTGCTGCGAAGCGCAAGAGCGTATCGAGAGAGGATATTTAGAGTGTAGTGGTCTATGCTGGTCTTCTTCCTTTACTGCAAGCTAGTGACTGAGCCCAAGGAGAGGAAGCAGAAACTTAAATCTCCTCGCTGAGTAGTGAGGCCGCTTAACCCAGTGAAAGAAAGAGGATCGGAGTGAAGCTTCTTTTCCCAAGAGGTTCAGAAGCGGAAAGAGAAGGGGGAACGGTCAAAATTGACAGATATGGGGATGGATCACAGCCCCCTTCATTAAGCACTGGGCTTTCGCTGATAGCACCGACATCTAATTGAATGGATTAGGGATTTGTCTCAGCATAGATTCACATTCTCTCATCGGGATCAGAGTTCCTTCACGGCCAAGAGCGAACCCTCTTTCTCTTTCTTTTAACGGCCGGCACTACTAGTACTAGCTAGTTTTGACACTACTGCATGCACTTCGAAGAATTCCTTGGACTCCATTTCATTCTCGCGGGAGTCCTACGGAAAACGTCACATTGTTTTGCCCAACCATGCCGCCAACACGCACCTACCTGATCCAGAGCCACCAAGCAAGGGACCTGCCCCGTTGGAGACACCACAGCCTCTGGGTTCTTTAAAGAAAGGTATGGGATCGATCTCTGCATCGAAGGCCTTGCATCTCTGCCCGCTCCCGATTTTGGACTTGGTCTTAGCCGCCGTGGCGTGGGATTAGCGCCCCCCAACCAATCGACGATTCGTCCATCGTAAGGTCCTGATAAACGATAGGCTAGCCGGTCGGCTTTTCTCATGGCAAAAGAAGAAAAGAAGCGAAGGGCACTCCAAACACATCCAATCTTCCAAAGGGCGTGGATTGGAGCCCAGTGCCTGCAACAATTACGGAGGAAGGTGGTTGGTTGTTCTCTTCCCTCTTCCAGAGCCTCGTATCTTAAAACGGGTCTCTGATCCGTTCTTATCATTAGTCGGAAAGCCTGCCCGCTGTACCTCTACCTTCTTCTACTCCTCTGTTGAGTAATCGGTTTCTTCTTAAATGAAAGCCAAACATGTTCCCTAGTCACCTCACTTTTTTGGTCCCGGCCTCTCATGGTTGTCTTTTGTCACTGGTCTATGCTTCTTAGTATAGTAGGTATGATGCCCAGCAACGGGCACCTGAAACCTGAACCGGAACCAAAATATATAGTAGGAACCGCCGCATTCGTCACTGATTACCGAAAACCCTCTTTCCTCTGGTCTATGATCTCTGGTCCGCTTTGGCTATTGATCTGCTCCTCTTGTTATTGAACTGGCGTGTTCAATTGGCATTGCCTTGTCCCCAACCCTAACAGGCACACCCGAAGAAATGAGCAGCCAGCTTATAAATCTAAATCTTCAACCAACCCCACAGCCCAAGTAGGCCAAAGGAAAGGGTACTGCTAGTGACCCAAGACCAGTCAAGACTGGCTCTCGGTTTGCACCACCGCTACGCCCTGCTGATTAAACCACTGACGAGACAGCACAAGCGGGGCTTTCTGGAGCATCTGCGTGAGTCCATCATGGACAAAGCAATCTTCAGTCTGTAAAGGCAAATCACAGGGTGGAAGGGACTCAGATGATGGTATCCCAAAATCAGTCCAAGCCCGTGACGACCCAGCTCTTGAAGTCTGACTACCCTCAAACCCTCCCCTGGCGACCTCCTCTTCTTTCGGCAGGCAGCCGCCAACTCGAGGATCTCATCTTTTCTTTGGATTCCCGAAACGCGAGGGTCACGATCCCCCTTAGTCACGTAGGCTAAGACCGCGGGCCATGAAGAATGGTCCCTCTTCGTGCTCTGGTAGAGCCATCAACGAAGATGGATTCCCAGGTTCTGTATACTCCACTCTCATTTGCGCTTTTCCTGAAACCAGACGTCAAAGGATAGGCATTATGAGCCCTGTATGTTGGCGTGGAATCGTCGATTGCTTCTTGGTTTGCTGGAAACAAGGCTTTCATAGTGCTCTATAGTCGAGCGGCTGGACACTCCTTTCATTTCCCGTCCATTAACCCGAACGTGAGACTGTTGAAGACATGAGGAGATGTAGCTTCAAAGATGCTGTTCAAACTTCCTATTTCATTTCCCACTTCAATGTGCCAATCAATGCGCTACGCTGGCAAAAGGGCTGTCAGAAAGAGTCCAATCCCGAGGAGAGTTCATGCGTGAAGTTTCTTTGTTGAATGAAGGTGAGAAAAAGGGCTTCTTTGATCGGGAAATGCACGCACTTCTTTTGTTGTCGTTAAGGTCCCTTCCCCCTGAGTTCAAGAAGCTATGAGGAGTGGTAAACTCTGAAAGGAAAGATGGAAACAGGGGAGTTGGCTGATAAAGATGGGCAGTAACGATTGCGTAATATCCATTTTTCGGCCTCGTCATCGAAAGCGGCTTCCAATTGCTCGGAAATTCTCAGCTATATGGGGAGCTTGGATGGTGAGCAAAAACAATTGATCAAGAAGTTGGTCAACTTTCGCATGAAAGAAGGTAAAAGAACGAGAGTTCGTGCTATTGTTTATCAAACTTTTCATCGCCCAGCTCGAACTGAACGCGATGTAATAAAACTTATGGTTGACGCTATAGAGAATATAAAGCCCATATGCGAAGTAGAAAAAGTAGGAGTAGCAGGTACTATTTATGATGTCCCTGGGATTGTAGCCAGGGATCGTCAACAAACCTTAGCTATTCGTTGGATCCTTGAAGCAGCTTTCAAACGACGTATAAGCTACAGGATAAGCTTAGAGAAATGTTCATTTGCTGAGATACTAGATGCTTACCGAAAGAGGGGAATTGCACGTAAGAAAAGGGAGAATCTTCATGGACTGGCTTCCACCAATCGAAGTTTCGCGCATTTCAGATGGTGGTAAAGTGAGACCGCATAAAGAGCTTTTCCTCATTCAGTCAGATTTTTCAGTAAGATATGGTTTGACCCTTTTTCTTTTTGTTTGAATCTTCATATAGACTACGTTCCTCATACTCCTCCCTTCATTCATTGAGTTGGAGGAATCCATACCATAGGAGGCCCGCCCGCATTGCATGAAAGAACCTTTCTTTGTATGACTTCTCTTTTGCCTCAGGTCGAATGAAGGAGATCAATCAAAAAAAGAGGCCATGAATGAAGAAGTAGTGGGCCTTTCACCCTCTTTCTTTCGTCTGACTCGGGGAGCTGATCTGATAAATGCACTTCAAAGGGAGGGAAGCTAGGTTTCCCATGTTGGTATGGCCGAGCATAAAAGATTTGGAAGTTAGGTCAAAAAGAAGAGGTAAAGAGAGAAAAGAGAACGGAATCGATAGCCCCGGCAAGAGAAAGAAAAGTAAGGACTCTCGTTTTCCGCATACGCATATAGGCTGTGAAAAAGAAGTCTACTTTTAGATTCTAATAGAGAAAGAGAGAGATTCGTCTACTTTCTTAATCTTAATAAGGTAACGGAACCAACTTCAAGTACTTCGTAGGACGCCGCCGTTTGCTAAGATGTGCTTCTACATCGTGAGCTTTAGTGCACAAGTCGTCGAATCCCTTAAAGGTTTTGGGCAGGAGTATCGACGACAAGTCGTGCCTGAAGTGAAGTTGTTCATGCACATCTTGAGGAGCTCTTGCTGAGTAAACTTCTGGGGACAGGCAAAAGTAAGGGCTCGCCACTTTGCAATGAACTCCGTGACAGGTTCATTATCCCTTTGCTTGGTCTTATGAGGACATGCCGGGAATTGATCCAGAGATTGGTTCTCTCGGCGGGTTGATCGACGTTCCTTTCAGCTGCGGGCTAAATAAGAATGGCTTCAACGATTGGATGAGAATACAGGAGCACAAGAAGGCAGAAATGGATCCTGCAAGTCGCCGGAAGACGATCCTACTCAAACTCTTCCAATCGACGTCTTCAAGAATCTCTCTTCTTTCTCTGACCTGGAAGGAAGAAGTCTCCCTCCCTTCCCTATAGGCTATAGGAGAGTGCAGATGCATTCCTTCAATTGATTCGATTGGTCAACTAATCCATGAATGGTACGAGTACTCAGACCGTCTGACTAGTCAATGAGTCTATCCCTAGACTCTGACCATCTAAAAGGACCTTCCCTAACAATTCTTCTAACCCGGCTCCTCCTAACTCATAGGGAAGACCAACTCACTGACCACCTGACCCAGGTGAAAGCGTAATTATCCTATAAAGGCATAAAAAGCTAGATGAATATTAGAAAAGAGCAAGAAGACGGTCTATTCCCAAACGTCTGCAAACCAAAGACCGGCCAGGAGCCGCTACTTGACTGATTCATTGCCTGGCATCATGAAGTGAACTAGACTGGCTTCGGTCTCTCTCTACATGAAGCACCCGAGCTTCATACGGGGTCTCATTAGGTTCTTTCCCCGGTCTTGCCGGCTCACCTCGACATTCTAGCCCCTCTTTCTTTCGTTCCCATCGGCATCTTAAAGGAAGTGAGCCATTGGCTATGGGGCACGAACGGTCTAAGAAGAAGTGACGGTGGATGTATCGAATGTGCACAGAGAAGGAGCAAAGCAGTCCCAATGCCCACAGATCTGCTATTGGGTTGTGACAGTGAATCAGATGAATAGATTGTATCTCTTTTTTTCAATCGGAATTGATAGAGCTGAATCCAATCCCCTAGCTAGGTTTGAAAGAAGACGCTCTTTGAAAGGTAACTGCAGTCGTCAGGGGCGTAGCCTTCGTAAGGCCTCCAAGAGAAATCCTTTCTTTTTTATTGTACTGAGCTAGGTAAGTATAGCAGTGAAGGAAAGCGGCGGTCTTCTCTCTTTCTACTTCATTTCTTGGTATACTCCATTCAGTTTTAACTGCTAATCTTAGGGGAACAGGAAAGCCGGCGACTCATAGGCAGGTGAAGCGGATAAGCAGGTAAACATTCGGGCAAGAAGAGGGTTTTGAATGTAGGGGCTTAGTAAAGAAAAGAGGCTACCTTTTTTCGTTTCAGTAAGACTGGGAAAGCGGAAAGCATGGAGAGGGGGCTGTTGACGCACCCGTTAGCACCGGATGAATGACGCAAAGTGCCTGAAGTCACGAGGTAAGGTTTTTATCCTTCAGGGCGATAGGCATACCAGAAGTTTAGGTCATGCGCGAATGCAGAAAGGGGACAAGGAGAAGCGCTAGTCCACTAACAACTGAACCCCTCAAGCGAACAAGTGGATCAACCTCCTTGAATTTGAATGTTCCCAATTCCATTTCCTATTTGAGCGCATGAAAATGCAAGATGGAGGCTTTTCTGAATGAAAGGAAGATCATCCCTTGGGAAAGAGATCGGCAATTCGCTCAGGTGGTTAGTTAGTTGTAATTGAGTAGGCAGTTCTTCTCTTTGCCTTTCAGCCGGCTAGTCCGCTTATCCCTCTGTGAGCGGAGATGGTGATACAGGAAGTGTTGTGGCTTTGGTGGAAGGCTGGGATGGTAGACTCTCTTTTAGTTTGGGACGATCTTTCCGATTTAGGAATGAACTATGGAATTCAGTCACTCGGGTAAGAACTTAAGGCATTGAAAGACGTGAACCGGGGTCGTTGGGGAAGAAAGATAGGGCATTAGCAGCTGAAACGAGAGAAGCCACTAACCTAACTGCCATTAGAGTCCCGAATCAAAGCCTTCCCTTGAACAGGAGCGAAAGCCAAAGGGGGAGGAGCAAAGGCTTAATTAAGTAGCCGCTGGTGTCGAAGCTGAGAAACTGCAGGATCGAACAAAGACCCATGCTTGGGAATTCCCAAGCAATCATTTGAAGCACTTTTTCTGCCTTTTTATATCATATCAAATTTACGGGAGTCCATATTTCATGAACAAAAACCAAATCTCTCTTCAATCGTTTCTCCCTTGAATTCCCACTTCGTCAACCCTTATTCGTTGATTGCATTCAGCAAGGGCTTCATAAGTGTCTAGCGAGCAGTGGTCGACTTATCCTTTCGAAGACTGTGTGAGATTGATGGGTGAACCCTCTGACGGTGTCGTGGAAGCTGATCCCGGTTCACCTCTCTCTTTCAGACCTCCTTCATACTTTCCAGGTCCGCCCCAGCCAAAAAGGTCAGTTCAAGACCCTTTAGCTCATCCCCTTTGATCAGGGCTCCCCGAGGATGATAAATGTAAGGATTCAACAAAGTGTGAACCAAGACTTGAGAGTCTGATTCAATCCAAATCTTTTGAAGCCTCGAGCCAAGGCAATCCGGAGACCAGTACGGACAGCCCAAGCCCAGAGTTCAGCAGTCAAGTTTGTAGCAACGCCAATTCTAGCTGCATAACCTCGAAGCCAGACGCCTCCTCGATCCCACTCATGTTCGGATTCACTAACCATTCCCTTTCTCTTTTTGCATTTCTTATTTCTTGGTCGGTCGCTTCCTTTCGCTTTCATGCGGAAGGCCCCCTACCGGCCAGAAAGAAAGAATTCTTTTATATAGTATAGAGCGTTGCGTTGGCTATGGTGCCATTTGCGAAGAAATGAGTTTATGCGTTTTCTTCTTAGTGATGTTATTGTCGACAAACGATGGGATCTTGATCGGATTCAAAGGTCGCTGCCTACTTACTTCTTTACTTCTCCACCTCACAGTCTATAGCCTGCCTGCCTTGGTCTGAGTTGAGAGGCTGAAGGGAAGATCTCTGATGCTACTACCAATATCAGGTACCGGGTGAATCATATCGAGCGAAGAACGCTACCTTGCTGTCGTATCGAAGCGATCGGGGAAAGAAGCTTACCCGAACCGAGCAAATGCTTTCACGGTCTTCTATTCCTGCTTCCTTTTGAAGAAGCATAGTAGCTGCTTCTGCGCACGTCTACTCTACTAAATAAAATAAAAGAGTGAATTTTCACAAGAGGTAGGGTCAATTGTCTATGAAACTGATTTCATGAACCCGCTGTCCCAATAGGTTCAATGGCGTGAAGGCCAGAGGAATCAGAGTCTGCCCCTGAAACCGAGATGACATCTAGCAAGCAGAACCGCATCGAGGAGACTTAGAGAGTCTCAGATTGGTTGGAAGCAGCATTCATGTCTGATTTCTCACCTTCTTCCCCGAACACTTTTCTTTGATTTGATGAAGCAGAAGCAAAAGGAGTTGAAAGAACGGAACTTAGAGAAGAAGGGCGTCAAGCAGCTCGAACACCTGTAGAGGAGCGAGCGGAACGAGAAAGAAAGAAACTTCCAGCATGAAATCGAGAAAGCCCTCTCTGAAAGCCCTTTCTTTCCGGCTTCAAGCCTTTCCTTCTTACTTCTTAGTCGAGTTCTATTAACATATACCCTCCCGCTTCAAGATCTAAACTTCCCTCCAGCTCAGGAGTAGGAGCGGGGACCTAACGATTTCTCTTTCTCTGAGGGACGCTTACAACGAGAACTCCGAATGAACGCAGAGGAGCTCCGGGTCGCCAGGGAGGAACTGCGCTGGTTAGAGGAGGAGACCGCGAATTCGGGCACACCAGCGGAGCCTTTTGGCGTCTCTATGGCACCACATGAGAATGGCTCATGAAGAAGAAGATCTTATTTTTGTTAACAAGATTCGTAAGAATGGCAAGCTCTCTCTGCTGGTGGCCAGCTAATGCTAGTGAAGCATCTTTTATCTTAGATTACTATCCATGTTCTGGCAGGTTCTACAATCCCTAAAGGGGTGCTTCAGGATATCAACAGAATTCTAGCATGATAAGGATCATAAACATCATTGGGTTGCCTGGCATCACATAACCCTTCCCATAGATGAAGGTGGTCTTGGGATTAGCTAATTCTATGATGTTTCGACTGCGTATGAACTCAAAAATGATTTAGACAAAAGTCTCTCTGGCCATCCTTGCTCTTTCGAAGCCGGGAGCTACTAACGGCTCTAATATTCTTTGATGCTGAATTGCAAATACCTCATAGGAGATGGGCATAACACGTCGTTCTGGCTGGATCATTGGTTCTTGGATGGTCCGATTATTGAGCACGCTATTGAGTGGCCCACATCTTTTTCCTTAATATCTGAAGTGAACGCGGAAGGTAATTGGAACCTTGATTGCTTGCCTCGCCCGGAGCTTGCTTGCTTTAAGATGTTGATTGCTCCTCGCCGTACCTCTGGACACAAGACTTTTCGCTTTCAAAGGACTTCGCCTCCTCTTGGGCACCCACTATCGTCCTTAGTTGTGTTGTAGGGGCCAGGCGGCATAATCCTGTGAGTCCAGATCCACATGTCATAACCTTTCTAACTGGCCTAAAGCTTAAAGACAAATGGCCATAGAGAGCTCAGACAGCTGCCAGCTAGCCTTGCACTTCCTTATTCACTCTTGAACTAAAGTAATGCTAGACTTAAGACTTGATCTCCTGCGCCTATTGCGATTGATAGCTTTTCCCGCTGGTTTACTTGTGTCGGTTTCCCACGGGGTTCTAAAATAGATTACAGTACCTGCCCTTTCCAATTCAAAATACCCTGTTATTATTACCTAAAAAATCTAACCGTCTTAAGAACTTTAGAAAAAAGAAGAACGAAGACTTAACCAATCGACCAATGGGCCTTTCTTTGTAGGCGGCGAAGGGCAGGTTAACACTCCTCCCTTTGACCCTACGCATAATTCAATTTTTGACTTCCATGGTCATCCTATATTGCGAATGAGTCTGGACCATCTCCTATTGTAGTATCAAAATGAGTATGACTTTACTTTGAAGTTTAGCCCTGTTTCAACGGTATGACAACCTTCCCAATCACTCGGTTCAATCCTTACCTGAGGACTCCGCATGCACCTTCGCTTAACCTTCGATGTTGTCCGCATGTCTTTGAATGGGCTTATACACGCTCGTCAAGTTACACCTGAACTGCTTTCTCAACGCGCGTTAAAAGCTCTGATAGAGAACCCTTCAAATAGAGCATTTGTAAGTTGAGATTCCTTCCCTATGTTTCAAAGCTAGCTTCTCTAGCTATCTATACTGTGTGACCCACCTCCTCCCTTCGCTCTCTTGCTAGAGCTGGTTCTAAGCCCCTTCCCCACCGGCCCATTACTTCGATAGTTACCTTACCTATAAACAATTATTCCAAGTGAAACGATAAGCATGTTAGCTTGGGTGTGTGCTTAACTTAATGGCTGGCTCTCCTCAGTACCAAATGCTGAAGGTGGATATGCGGGCAAGGTCTGAGGTAGTCAATGGCCTTTTTTTTCTTCCTCACAGCTCCTTCTCTGCTCAGAGTAAAAGAGGCAAAGTGCTAACTACTAAGGAAAGAAATTCCCTAATCTTCCTCTCTCTACTGGGTCGTTGAGAAGGGGTCCCGGCCCTAACTACAGCTCTGAGTAACTCCTTGTCTCATTGATCCGAGTCATCAAGGAAAGACAGTAAGACGGTAATCCAGTATTTTGTGATTCTCCGATACTTGATTTTATCCTGGTCCTTTTGAACCAAATATTTTGAAACCTGGAGATATTTTTGTTTTTGTCTCTGCTAAAGCATTCGAGTCTTTACTTGAAGACTCCTCTCTCCTTCTTTCGATCTTCTCCTTCGGACCCTTCTCCTCGAATATTCTTTTGGTTCTTGGATTATAAGTTGGATTGAATCTAAGGTTTTCCCTAACCCTATATATCTTTTTTACCTTTATCGTCTAGGATTTCAGTTCTGATTTGAGTAGCTTGATCTTCTGCGAACAGTTTCCCTCCCTCTTCTTCCCATTCGGGTTGGGTTTACCCAAAAGTCAAGAAGACACAATGGAATCTGATAAGTGAGATTTCGAGTAAGTGTTTACATAATCTTCTTCTGTCCGAAGAAATGATTCATCGAAATAATGAACCACCATTGATATCGACACGTCTGAGATCGCCAAATGTTCGGGAGTTCCTTTATTCAATCCTTTTCCTTCTTCTTGTTGCAGGATATCTCGTTCGTACACATCTTCTCTTTGTTTCCCGAGCCTATAGTGAGTTACAGACAGAGTTCGAAAAGGTCAAATCTTTGATGATTCCATCATACATGATTGAGTTGCGAAAACTTCTGGATAGGTATCCTACATCTGAACTGAATTCTTTCTGGTTAAAGAATCTATTTCTAGTTGCTCTGGAACAATTAGGAGATTTGCTAGAAGAAATACGGGGTTCTGCTTCTGGCGGCAACATGCTATGGGGTGGTGGTCCCGCTTACGGGGTCAAATCAATACGTTCTAAGAAGAAATTTTTGAATATCAATCTCATCGATCTCATAAGTATCATACCAAATCCTATCAATCGAATCACTTGGAAAATCCCTCTTCCCCCAACCCATTTTTTTTCTTTTAAAAGTAAGAAAAGGACTTAGACCATAAGGGGACCGGCACCAGCCTGCCCAAAACTGAAGGGACCTCCCCACTACCCACAACTGAACCGCTGGGGATACTCATTTCTAATCTGACTCAGATAGCTGTCACTGTCAACTAAAGTACTGTGCAGTACGCGGGCTCTCCCGGTAATAACCTCTTTCGTTTCGAGTGCATAAGCGCTATAATTGATATGATTTAGGTAGGAGAGTCGATTGATCAAGACTACCGCAAGAGCATATAGAGTTCTTTTCTCTGTACAAGGAATCTAATTTATTAAAACCCTTTCCCGCTCGGTAAGAAGCCTACTGTCCTACGGGAGTGTAAGAGAATTCCCTAAGACCCAGAGCCGACAGAAAGAAGCAGGCATCTGACTTGATCGCCCACGTATCAAAGGTAGTAGAATCCAATTCCTTTATCGATAGAACAGAACCGGATTCTAATTTCCCGTTCTTCTGTCCCAAGGGAGGTTTTTTCTAACCAAAGGATTTTCATTTTTCAACACATACCGGGTAAGGGACGAAAACTGGATAGCCAACCCGGAATTGGATAGCCGACTGATCTTCGGGAGGGGAATCTATCTTCTTTCTTTATAATGTACCTGCTGGAATGGCAATCGCTTAACGCACAACTGGGTAAGGGAATCTCATTTCTTTTTCGCGGATAGAGAAGGTAATCTTTTGATTAGGACACCTCCATTGTGAAGTACCACACGAGTCATTTTCCTTGGACAGCATTACACTTTCATTAAATACAGTCCCCTGCCCCTCTCTTCTTTTTTTGTCTAGCTTCAGGCTCGAAGGCTAAAGAGAATTCATACCTTCCATGATAACCCGATTCTAATATAAAATATTAGCGGGACTAGTGACTTTGCACTTTCTTCGTTACATTCAATCTGGTATGCTCTGGTCTAATTCCCCCTAGAACGCCATTTCTAAGATAAGAGAGGGGGAGGTATCTTCTCATTCTCTGCGACCTATCCATGTAAACCCCCTCCCTTCTTCTTTTACTTTGAATACGAAAGGTTCTTTGGAGCCCTTGTCCTTGCTTTGGGGTAGGCCCCTCTTCCCCTTGCTTTTCCTAAAGTAAAGGAAGTCCTTTTAGTCAGACTAAAGTCAGTCGGCTACTCAAACTCTTTAACAAGCGTGGCATCTCCTCGAGTTGCGAAAGAGGCTGCAGCTTCCATTTCGGATATTCGTTATGCTATTTCTTTTTCGTGTCGTGAGCTGCTCAGTACTCTCCTTCCTTAACTTAAAGACTGATTGAGGTGAGAAAGACGTACCGATTGAAGTCCCAACAGCCTTTTTTCTTTGTCAGATCAGAGGGAGATCTTTCTTCTCTTTAGGTCTGTAGCTTCATCTCTTTCTCTTCCCTGAGAAGGGCTTATGTAAACAAGACTAGCTGCTTCTTCTTTGCCTAGTGAGTTACCTAGCCTTGATTGTTGTAGGATGGAATGCTTATCCATTCGCTTTCCAGTTTAGCGGTGCAAGCTTTCTTTCCATTCCCTCTTAGTGTTTTAGGTTAGAAGGTGTTCCATCTGTCGGCTAAAGTTGCTTTTTCCGCTTTCAAGTCATCCGATTCGGTCTCTTCTAAGTGGTCCATTGGGGTAAGCGCGGGAGCAGCAATCCATTCCGTCGCTCTATTCAAGCCTAAACCGTCACTTTACAGAAGGTCTTAAAAATGCTTGTTTAATGTCCCAGCTTCTTTTGAATTAGGTTCTTCTCTATGCTAATTACTGATTGAGTTGGAAAAGTTTATTGATATGCCTTGCTACTTTGCTTCTGAGCTAACTGTCTAACTAAAGCTTTAAGCAACACAACTACTGATGTAGATGAGCATAGCTATTTTAGCTATTATAATGTGAAAAACCTTTTCTACATTAATCACAGGTTAGCTACAGTCTTTGAATTTGGATCACGTAGGTGGTAAGCTAAAGCGAAGGACCTCTATGAATGCGGTGAGGTGAGCTTGATGATTGCGCTACTGGGAGATCGGAATAACGTAAATAAATAGAGCTCTCTCCGGGCAGGAAATGATCTATTGAATAGAGAGAACTCCACCTCTGGAGAGGATACAACACATTGAAATAAAGGAATTGGTTGATCTCTCCCATCAGACAGATCAACGACACCGGGCATGGGATACACAGGCAGGAGAGTGACCGGGCAGGGCAGACCAGATGAGCGAAATTTCTTTTTTGCGAAAGCGCTGTACCAACTTGCGTACAAGATTTTATATGGATTGGATACTCTAGTCAAATCCTCTTCAAAAGTCCTTTCGTACAGGCTATTCGACGGTCTACTGGCTTTCTTGCTTATGCGAGACTTCGAACGCTAAGCCTCGCTTATGCACCGAGAAAGATCGTCGATAGGAAAGCTCTGTTACGCACCAAGACGGCCCCTTCTCTTTACCCTTCCCGTCTCCTACCTCAGTCCTTTGCTGGCCCATCTCTTTTCTTCTCGCTAGAGTTATTCAGAGGACCCGGTAGACCTAGACTCGAACGGATAGAATCGTCCCCCCCCTATTAAATAAGGCGATGCCGTTCCTTCACACCCGAAATGCTCACTTATAGAGCTTTAGAGAGTAGGGGCTTCTGCCGCTGTCATAAGAAATGCTACTGAGACGGAGACTGCTAATACTAACTAGACCGCGTGCGGATACCGGAGCTGCTTACCGATGGTCCTTCGCTTACTTCTCTGGAGTCAACGATGCCACTTTTTCCGTCACGGAAACTGCTGGATGGGACCGGCTCATATTGGCTTAATGCTCTCGTTCGTTCTCTCACGCGCCCGAGGATAGGGATTGCCGCTCGTGTCTTACTGGAGATATAGTTTCGTATTTAACAAAAAGTGCTAGGCTTGAATAAGAGAAAACAAACGGATGGCTAGTATCATATGTCAGTAGCAGTGAACATGACGCCAAGGCCAGGTAGGCGAAATTCTTCTTGCTTGGTCTTCTTTTTTGGGTATGTTAAGTCTTTGGTGTAGTACGGTTGAGTGAGTTCGCTTGATCTTTGCTAATTGGCTGACATTCTTATTGCTCTATACCAGTATAGAGTAAGAGCCGGTAGAAGACTCATCCGTCCTTGTGTAGGATCAGATTTGGGAGTCCGGGAAGGAACTGACATACTTAATGACAGGTGCGCTTACAGTCTTATATAAGGCATGCCACGGTATTTCACCTTACCTTCCTTTCCCAGGACTGAAAGCTGCCTAAACTGAACAAAATGTCTTCTGCTGCTATCTTAATCTGCTAAAATGGACAAAATCGGCTTAAAATCTAATGCTTGCTGGCGGAAAAACCTCTCTTCTCAAAAGAAGAGAAGAGCTCGCGCACTAGCATTCCTTCTCCAGATCGGAGACTCGATAGGTTTTTTTGCTTGAATCTGGAATGGCGGGACTGATTGACCTATGTCACTTCCTTGCATCAACAGAAATAAGACCGGCCCCATTATTCTATCAAAGAGCCTAGCAACAACCTATGCGGATAAGGCGAAAACAGCTCCTTCTCTAAGACATTTGGCATCTGTCTGTACCCTCTGTTCTCAAAAGCGCTCGTCGAAGGCTCCTCTTGGGACATTAAAATGCAAATCTTCCTTTCGCGAAGGTCTACTATGCTCCCTCACAGTCTCTAGCATCAATTCCATTCCTGGATATCACGACTATTGATTCACTGGGCAACGCTAAACCACCCTCTTATTCGTCAAGACCAGTGCCTGCTACTCCTACTGCTTGCCTGGGACTGGGTATAAATCCCATCTCTCGACGAAATGCTTTACTTTAATAAGAGCTCCTCAAAAAGAAAAGGGGTAACCTTTTCTGAAACTAAGGATTTAAAAGCTCTCCTACGCTTCCTCCTTTGCTTTTGCTACTGATGGCATACTTCACTAAATCAGTCTGATCTGTCTAAACGGTGCTTGTTGCGGCGAGGAGATATAAGCTGGTCCATCTATCTTGGAGTTTTATTTGAGACAAATGTGCCTGCCCGGTCTCATCTCGAAGGCAGGGACCAGTTATCGGGAATGGAGGAAGCTGAAAAGCTTCACTTTCTTACTTTCTCCTTTCTTATGAATCTTTATTTCTTTAGGGGCCTCCCTTATCTGCCTGTAAAGTTCCTTTCCTTCCTCTCTACCGTTGGTCTTTGTTTTGGCGTCGCCGAAGAACCACGTCACCCGTAGGCGGCAGAACCTTGATTACTTATGAGTGCCCTAGTTAGCTATCTCATCCAACCAATTCTCTTTTCTGTATGGTATGCTCTATGCAGTTTTTGTGCTTTTCTTTTCTTATTGCCTTATCCACTCACTTTCGTAGTCTAGTATTAGTCAAGAAACTTCCACTATTAAGAACTCTAAGGCATCTTTGAAGATCATTAACCGGTGTAGGATGGCAATTTGCTACTCGTATTAAGATGGCATTCTCGGACGGCCTTATCTATCTCTACTAAAAAACTTATGTCTCTCAATCGGCAAAAGTCTCCCCTTACCTCTTTCAAGATAAGCCTGTAAAGTAAACCCCCTAAAAAGAAAATGTCGAATAAGTGCCCCTCTCCCTCTACCTGTCGGTAGAGCACTTTCAGCCCTCTCGCTTCGCTCGAGCATCTTCCCATCCTCTCCTTATCAGTAGAGTGACTACGTTCCTCTCGCTACAAGTCTTCCACTCGTTCCCTTTCTTTCAAAAGAATTTTCCTTTTCGCAAGAAGCACCAAGTGGTATGGCAAGATAGCAGAGTTTGTAGTACAAAGTCTTTAGTGGCTCCAGCATATTCCAGCTTGTTTGTCAAAGCTCGAGAGGGTAAGTTGGCGATAGTGTTTGTGGATGACCTCATCATCACTGGAGACGACGTAGAAGAAATCCGTCAAACATCTGTTTTTAGTAGATCAGGAGAATAACGAAGTATGGGATTAAGGCTAACTGCTTCTATTGGCCTTTCTTTCCCGCCTAAGGAGAAGACCTGCTATAGCTGGTGGTTCGTCTTTCCAGCTTAACGAATCGAATCTAGCTTCCTCTCTTTCTTTTCATGTATTGATTGATGGACCTAAGCTAAACTTAGCTGAAGCTACTGGCCAAAGAATGACTTTCCGGATGAGCTCATCCTTCTTGAAAGGAAATGGTTGTTCTTGTTCCTGCCCAAGCTTTCGTCTTGACAAGAGTTCGTTCTTCCTGCCTGGGTAAGGAATAGAGCAAGGGGTCAGCCGTTTCCAGCTTAGCTTATAATAAAATGCCTTTTTCGGATCGCTTCCTCGCTTTTCGACTATGGGCTTTTAGAAAGCGAGAAATGCTTTGGTGATAAAGAAATCCTCGCCTAGCGCAAGGATGAAGTTATCTCCGCCTCCCTTGCTATTGACTGAATCCGGACGTGATTGAGGCAGTCCGGTCTAGAGAAGAGAGGTCTATAGTTCCGTTTTGTTGTTGTGCGGGGTTCCAGTCAACCGAGCAACGAATACTGGCAAAGTTCGCAGTTTACCGTCCCCATTCGGTGTTACCTGATCGCCAAAGCAGAACAACGACTGGATTAAAAGCCCGACACGACTCAGTGGTTTCTAAAAAGCCTACCGTGGCTGATAGCAAAGTCAAGTGCGATCCGAAGCTAACTGATGGCGCCCTTACTCCGGGTAGGAGAAAGCAAAAGGAGTCCTCCAAGGCGACTCTAAGATAATGAAAATCGTGGGAAAGACTTCGGTGAGAAGGGCCTATACTATAGTACAATGAGGCGACAAAACCAAAACTTGGCATCGTAGGAGAGGGATATACGACCTATGCTCAGAGACGGAGTTCCAGGGGGTCTTGGGCCACAAGCTAGACAACTAAGACTTAAATCTGACTCACCAGAAGAGGAATCGTTCCGTGCTTAAACATCGGATTCTATCATGTTTTCGAGCTCAACGAAGGGTCTCTTACCCCAAATTGATGAAGGGCCGTGACGTCTCGCTGTCTATGACATACCGCTAAACAGCAGGTAAGCTTCTACAGCCTACGACTCATTCCAGATTTTCATTTTGGGTCAATCTCCCTTTCTCTTATCTCCTCAATGATTGGGAAAGTAGCTTCGGGAATGTGAATCAATCACCATTTAATTTAAGGAACCATGAACGGAAACTACGACCTCATTTAAGAGAAGGTCAGTGTCCATTTCTGGGCCTGAGGGAGTACTCTTAAAATATTCTGATTCCTGCTCATACGCCCGATTTGAGACTTTGGTGTAAATCCCGACTTGATTTATCGGTTGGAAGGAAAGGGTTGTGGCAAGCAAGCCAAATATGGCTGCACCGTACCCGGTCTGAATCAAACGATATTGAGTAAGTACTGGCGGTCGCAGACTTAAACTTAAGATCGAATGAATAACAATGCATCTTGCCAACCAGTAGATCCAGAAGGGCCTCTTGATTAAAGATCCATTGGGATGCCCTTTTAGCTTAAGAGAATCTCGATATCCTGAGGCCGGTAAGGGCTTGTAAGGAAGCGCGCTATCTAATATCTAATCACGGGTGCTGGTTCTAGACCCATCTTTCAGCAGGATCACGAAAAAGAACTCTTTGAAGAGAAGAGACACAGAGCCAGGTCTGTACCGATGGCCTTTAAAGGAGAGGGGGAAGGTACAACAACTGCAGAGCTAGCCCATCCTTCTCACTTCACTCCTCTTACCCTAATTACCCGGCAGGCTTGGAACTGAAAGCCTTTGAAGTGGAATAGAATGCAAACTGTGAGGGAAAGGGAACAGAAAGAGTAGGCCTCGGAGGGCCAAGAAGCGAAGACAGTTTCCGTAAAGAGTTAACCTCGAAGGGCGGCCGCCAAGGAAAAGTAGAAACAGAGTGCCAGCCGGAAGAAGGAAAAGAAATGCTTTAAAAAGGTAAGCTGCAGTTCGGAATTTCCATCTAAGCTATCGAAAGATAAACACTCTCAACAGGAAGCCGCCCCATTCTATTACCAGACAAAATTCGGAGATCGAAATAGTTCAAAGTCTTGGTTAGCGGCTCGATCGGTAAGCTTGGTAAGAAGATGCTGACAAAGCTGGGCCTTCTACCTCTTCTGTTTAATGCCTCTCTTCAGATCTGTTTAGGGAAGGCAAGGGATCTGATTAGGCAGTCCCAAGGGAAGGAAGCGAAAGGTAAGCCTAGGCTAGGGAGACGGCGAAAGGGGTAATTGGGCTCTCATCTCAAGTAAGTAGCCGGTGAAGTAGTTCCGCAAAGAAGGGAGAAAGGGGTTTATACTGCTACGGCATCAGTTCTTCCATCTCTTTCTTCCCCGACTTGGGCTTACTCTTACTGCTTTAGGTAAATCCGTTGTGAACATTTACTTGCCTTCTTTTCTTTTTTTATTTTATAGGGCATTAGTTTGGCAAATCTCGTAAGTATAGACCTACCTAGGATAAAGAACTTCATTTTTTCGAGCTTTTGGTTAGCGGCTTGCTTACCTACCTACCTGATGACTGTATTCCTGCTTTCGATGCACCGGGCTCTCTCCTTGCCTTCGTCCCGCCGGGGCACATCCTTCTATGTTTGTTTTCCGGCTGACTCTGGTATGACTGTTTGCGAACTCCCAGCTCTTTTATTTACTGGCCGAAGCTAAGAGGACCCAATCCACGCTAACTAGTATGAGTTCATACCCGCTTTGAGCTTGAACGTGGCACTAAAGCTGAGCTCATGAAAGAGACTTCCGGTTATAAAAATCTTTCCTTTAGCTCATTTCCCGATTCGAGGACTTATTACTACTTCATTCTTGCAAGCCCACACCGAGAAGAGAATTTATGCAGACGAATACTAAACACTGTAAGCTGTACCGCCTATTTTGAATCTTCATCCCTTACCGGCGGCTTCGGAATCCAGTAGCGAGACATAGGTGAAACCGAAAAGTCGAAGTAGAAAGCTCGTACTTGATTCGCTCTCTTCCCCGGGCTAGGGCTTGAACTGGCCTCTACTCTACTTGACTTTTCCGGGGTTGGGCCTTTCTTTGCCAGGTATTCTTTTTCTTCAATTGAACTTCTCTCCGCCCATGCTTATTTCCCTATTACCGGCATTGCTAATAGGTCAACGTTCTTTTCAGGAAGCTAGGCAGGAGCCCGGTGCCATCTCCAAACGCCTTCTCCCTTCTCTTCTGGACGAGCAATATCAATAGGAGTAATAGAGAATTTTATTTCCTTTAGGGCTATAGAGATATCTTTTCTTTCTATGGCATAGATTTCTTCTATTGGGGTGGGGGTAAGCCATCTAGTTACATTTTTTATGCAGTATCAAGTAAGCCAGAAAGCACTCTAGTCAAAGTCTAGAATATGGATTGTTCTCTTAATGGACTTTCTTTTCTTCTCTCTTGGAGCGAGTCGAGTTGGAGTGATAAGGGTTGAAGTCCTGAGGCTAGTAGGGATTGAAGTGAAGGTCTATCAGCAGTTTCATTTCCTCCAGCAATCAGCTCTTATCTCTTGGTGGTGAAGGGCGAGTTCCTTTCTTGCCCGGTTGGGTACTCGGTCTTCGAGACCATTCGTTCTCTCTCTTTTTCTTTTTCCGGCTAAGACCATAGATTTCTCAAAAGCTTCATCAGGAAGGATGGAGCGCCGTTAGCGAAAGCCGTTGCGAGTTAGCGCATCCCTTTTCTTGCTCCTTCGGTAAAGCTCTTAACAGATGAGGTAGGCAAGCATATCTTATTTTAAAATAAAAAAAAAAGGCTAGTTTTCAAGCTCTTATCTTTTCTTTCTTCTTTCTTTCTTTCGGCAATGAATGATAAGCAAAAGCAAATAATAGAGATTAGGCTGGCTAGTAGTTCTAGTTATTTCTTATGGAATGGAAAAAGTTTAGACAGCGAGGTAATCCTACGTTGATTGGCTTAAAGTGCCAAAGAACGCATTATCTAAGCCTCCGGAAGTTAAATTGGTGATCCTCCTATCTTAGACCTTTTGAGTGTCTAAGTGAACGAAGTGGCCATTTGTTAAGGGACACCAGTGAATGGATTCAAGGGAGAGTTCGAAAGCGCTGACTAGTGAGTGAAGCCCGCTCAGCGTGCAAGAGCGTCTATTCTCTATTTAAATCTTAGATATAGAAGTTCCACATCGTTTTGACTCCTCTTCTCCTCCCCTAAAAGAGGTGTGGATGTCTTTTGGTGAGGCATGAAAAGAGGATTTGTTGAGAAACGGTTATTTTTTGAATTTGAGAGGGCTGGGCTAGTCAGAATGTAAAAAGCAACCTTGCTTGGTTGTCAGGGACGAAAGGGAAGAGATCAGGCCTAGCCATCCCATCCTGTTCTAACTCTAGAGAAGAAAGCTACAAGGTAATCCTGGGTTACTGAAAAGTCGTCCGACTGCTCGGTGATCAAATCAGAGAGATTTTGACCGCTTTCTCTTCTCTCCAAACCCTCTCGGACTGATCATCTTTCTGGAACAAAGCAAGCTTAGGAATGAATCTAATGAAAATTTAGGTCTCTTTGGAAGATTCTTATTTCCTCTTCGGTGAAAGAGGGCAAAGGCGTGTGGGAAAAAGAATTCTAAAAGGAGAGAATCTTTCGTCCACCACACCAAGCGGGACAGAGCTAGACCCCTAAACAATTGGAGGTTCTCGCTCATCTCTTGGGATCCATATCATCTGAAAACTTTTCCTGTTCCATTAGCATAGCTAAATTTGAATAGGATGACTCAGTGTCAGGAAAAGTAAGTCCCCCTTGCCTTGATTGAATTTGGCTTCGCTGCGCCCTGAATCAATTAAAAAGCTTATTGATTCATCCCATTTCATTTAGGCGAGAGGGAGGCTGTCAGTCACCTGAGCTACAGATTTGTCGGTTGGGAGATTCTTGAAATTGAGAAAAAAGGCCCTCGAGTCCCGACCCACAAATGAATAGGAAGCGGGGCGAGGGTCTTTCATTCGAGAAAAAGGGATGCTCAGGGCCGGGCCTTTCGCAGCTTTCTAAAGGAGATAATTGAAGAAAGTTCTAGCTCGAGAGAAAAGAAAGATCAGATTTGCGTTGATTTTTCCAACAAAACTAAGGGCTTTTTTGTCTTTCTCATTCGAAGGGCGGGGTCCCACACTCTGACTTCAATGATGGGAACAACCTCCGCACTCCGGTGCTCCAATGAACAACAGTTCTCCGCCTTACTCTATTTAGAATAGTGGTCGATCCCTCGGGTAAGTTATGAATATAACTTAATGTTATGTTCACGCGGTGATATTCTTTCTTTTCAAGAGTACTACCCTGTACGTAACGTAGTCTATGTCTGGGCTTGACAGGAGATAGACAGAGGCGGTAGAGAGGTCTCCCAGCCCCGTTAGCATCTCCGATCCGAGATAAATAAGGGGTTACTCCGTTAGGTCTTTGACGGTCCGGAGCCGGCCGGTAATGGATCTACTTACCTTGCTTATGGACCAGCTGCAGAGCTAACCCTTGTTCTATTGGTTTGGTGGTTGCTACCAAAACGATTTCTTTATGCCTATCAAAGAACCGTGAGATGCTAATCCACGACGATAAGAGAAATTAGAAAGAACTTATATATGGAACGGGGGCGACCCGTGAAAAGACATCGCTTTCTTACTCGTGCAAAGGAACTTTTTCTTGGCAACTTGGAAAACTTATAACGATCTTTGTCCCACATATCACTAGTAAGATCGGGATCTTTACAAATTTTTCAAGCTTTCAAGGGTCACAATTAGAGCGGGGCACCCCTGCCTGAAAACGCGCTCTAGCGGCTTCTCCGTCAAATGTGCCCTAATCTCGACCCTTATCCTTTCTTGGTGGGGCTTGGGGTCCTTTCCTCACATCGGCCGTGGCTCTCTTAACTTAAAGGTTGTGAGCCGGATTATTCTTTCTATTCTTCCCCTCGACCTCTCTGTACCATCGACGCCTCGGCACCTCGCCTTCCAATTCCAAGAACGCTCGGTATTCTTCTCCTGTTTCTAATATTTCAGGGCCCATAATCGTCAAAAGCATGGCACTATCTATAGATTACCAACTACTATACGTAGTATAGTAGAATGTTGATGATAGGTTTTTTCACTGAGGGCATAAATAACCATTTTCGTTTTCTTTTCATAAGGTGTCAAAGGGATTCAAACTTCTCCTAGGAAATGAAATTACAACATTTTTCAGCTATAGCTATATAAGTTGCAACTTTTTCAATTTGACTAGTCGTCTCAGAAAGAAAAGTCAATTAGAAGAAAATGCATCTATATGAGATGCCAGTTTTTTATTTTAGGAGGACGACACTCACGACTAAAAGGAAATCTCGGGAGTTCAAATCCAATACCAATTAGAAGCTCGGTCACTGATAGTCTTCCCCCGACTGTATGATGACTAGACAATCTTCTTCTTCGATTACTCGTTCCGTTCCTAATGAAAGTAGTCAAAGGAGGAATTGAGTGCCAAAGAGTCCTGCACAGAATCGGAATGATAGGTCAATGCTTTGAGAAGAAAGTAAGTAGGCTCGCTACTAACATAGACTAGGAGGGAGGCACCAAAGATATTAAAAAGGCTCCTACGATGAGAGCTATCGGATTGGCATGGAAGATAGAGCAGCGAAGGGAGCGGCACAGATCAAGGTGCAGAATACCTAATAGGAGATTGCTTTGTCTTACTCCCGAAAGGATTGGATACCGGAAAGGCCTCCAAAAGGCTCGCTACTATTGGTTGGTATTTTCGGTTCTCCGGGTGGGTGCTTTCCTTCCTATAGTTCGAGAGTTGCAGGAGCAATAAAGGAGCTTCCATTAGCATTAGTAGTTGGCACTCATCCCGCTCTTCCTTCCTCGAGGAATGCAGCAAGGTCGATTTCCGTCTTTCAGTATGAGTGAAGTTCCTGTTCTGGAATGAATAAATAAGAAAGCCTTTTCGAGCCCTTCAAGATTAGGGTTTTCTCCTTGGGACTTCTTTCTTCTCGACAATAGAGCAGGTGTATCGCTTTGATAGCTTAGCTGCTGTGTCACTTTTCAACCGTTGTTGAACAGGTGTAGTGTACCCTTTTCATAACATAGCAAGCATAGCTGTAGTAGTAGCTGTAGCAGGTCATAACAGGTCATAAGCAGTTGTATGGCTTTCCTTTCGTTTAGTAGAAAGATTACTTTCATAGCACAAGTAGTGCTTGAGTGGGAAGAGTTGTTCTTTCAAGAAGGAGTGCTTGAAGAGAGAGCTACCAAAAGGAGGAGCAGTATACGCGACGGTCTAAGCTTTACATAGTTGTCTTTGTCTCCTCGGTTCGGTACTCCCTGCCTCTTATTCTTCCTCTGTAACAGCTGCCTCGCTAGCGAAGGGTCTTCCAAGCCCTGAGGAAGCTGAGTGCTGAATTAGTAGGACCACTTCTACCACTTGCATAGCATATCGGTAGTAGCTACAAGTACAAGACAAAGAGCTAACTCAAGAACGAGCTAACTAAGCAAGGAGTAGCCCCATTTCAATCAAGAGTAGGACCTTTCCCATCTCAAGAGTCTCATCTAGGTAGAGTCGGACCAAAAGATAGAGCGATAAGAGCAGCGAGTGCGTAATCAGTAACAACTGTTGCGAGCGCTTAGAAGAGCGACTGAAGCGAGGCCCCTCCCTAGAGCCCTAATGAACAAGCGAAATTGCAGTCAGGGGGAGCAATACGAAGGAATGGATGCACTTCAGCTATGGCGGGCGAGGTTCCTGATCAACGAAAGAAAGCCCGCGAGCTCATGACCTTTGAAAAATAGGGCATTCGCTCCTCACTCATAACGGAACTCCCCCCCTGA